CATAGAGCCAGAATCATCCGCTTGCAAAGCGCATATTTTAAACTTAAAATACAGCCCCAAACTAAAAAAAAAAACAAAACCAAAACAATCACAACAGAATTAAAATACAAACTTTTCATATAACTATTACTTCAAAAACCAGTAAAAGAAAAAAAAGTTACACCAAGAGAATTAATACCCCCTAAAAACAAATCAAAAAACTTATAATTCTTCAATCCATAAACCCAACCTTTAGCAAAAAAGTCAACCAAAAACTTATATACAAACTCCTTTAGTAACAATTTAACACATAAAAACCCAACAACCATAATTATAACAACAAAAAACAAAGGAACAAAAAAGTCCACATACAAAAAAAGACACGGTATACACAACATATTAAAATTTATTCACCAAATAAAAAAAATAGAAAACAAAACTAACAACAAACTTAAAAAATTCATAACAACCCTACTACTAAAACAAAAGACAGGACGTCTAAAACTTATAAAAAATCCCTTCCATAAACGGTACCTATAACCAAAAGTTAAAAAAACAGAAAAGAAAAACATACAAGCAAAAACCACCATAAAAAAATTAGAAAAAAAAAACTCTAAAATATAATCCTTACTTACAGCACCACTGGAAAACACCAAACCACATAAACAAAACAAAGTTACTAACAACTGAAGTTGAATAAAATAAGGTACATTACCCAAATTACTATAATTACGGCCATCTTGTTGACCTAAAGAACAATGAATCAAATAACCAACCTGTATAAAAAGACACCTTTTAAAAAGAGCATGCCTTAACAAATGAATAAAAGAAACAAAACTCAAACCAATACCAACTGTCAACATAGAAAACCCTATCTGAGATAAAGTTCTTAAGGCTACAACTTTTTTCAAATCCTCCTCAACCAAAGCAGCTATACTAGAAAAAAACATAGTAAAAACACCCACAACTATAATGATCATAATCACATCCTTATTAAGGATTATCTCAGAAAAATTTATAATCAAAACCAAACCAGCTGTAACCAAAGTACTTCTATGTACAAGAGAACTAATAGGAGTCGGAGCTCTCATAGCTTTAGGTAATCAACCTCTAAAAGGAAACTGAGCACTCTTAGTAAAAGATGCCAATAAAAGTATCAAAGACGATAATCAACAAAAAAAAGACAACCTCAAGAAATAATAACTACTAAAGATTGTTCTAGAAAAAAAAACAAATAAAAAAAAATCACCTAAACGGTTTGTCAAAACAGTATTCATAGCCCCTCTACACCTATCTCAATTATTGTAAAACAAAACTAAAAAAAAACTAGAAATACCCAACAAATCCCAACTAACTAATATAGAAAAACAACCACTACTGAAAATCAACCTAAACATTCTACCCACAAAAACAAGTAACATAAAGTAATAATAATTAAAATTAAGTTCCCCTCTTAAATAATAAGTACTAAAAACCAAAACTCTAATAGTAACCAAAAGCAAAATTAAAGAAAACATAATTCTATTAAAATAAACAGAAATTTTAAAAGACAAAAAATCCCATTCCACAAAAAAAAATGACAACTTAACACAAGAAACAAAAAAAATCAAAAACAAAGAAACACAAAATAATAAAAAAACCATCAAAAAAATAGAAATATCAATCTAAATCAACCAAACCAACTTACCATACCACCACTCCATATAAAAACCACCAAAAATAAATATTAACAACATAAAAAATCTAATCAAAGAATTTAAATCAGAAACCAAAATCCCAAGAAACATCACCACCTCCAAATCAAAAATAACAAACATAAGCATCATAATAAAAAAATGAATACTAAAAGAATTCTGAATTTTACCAATCCTAACAAAACCACACTCAAAAGAAGAAATCTTATTCTTATAAAAATCCTTACATCTCAAAACAAAATTACCAATATAAAACACAAATAACAAAACTAACGTAAATAAAACAACCATAACCAAAACCAACAAAAAAAGTACTAACACTTTCAAAAAGTTATCAAACTCCAACAAATTTCCTTTCGTACTTTCAGTAATTAAAATTAAGACATTACCAAGATAAACAATTCTATCTCACGATGAATTAAACTAATATCACGTTTAGTTTAATAATAGAAGAACAGTCTAAAACCTAAAATCCTCTCCTCCCTTTAAGAACTAAAATACAACATCGATGTAAAACTTATCATTATTATAAGAACTAAATCAGATATGACTTTCTGTTAACTCCGAAGTAATTTTTTAAATTAAAATTAGTAAAAAAAGTTACAAAACATTCTACCCTAGAAAACATATTAAAAAAATAAAAAAATATTTAATAAAAAAATTTCCGAAGACTTATCTTTGTGTAATATCAACCATTATTTCTTAAACACAAAACTAATTCATAAAAATAAAAGTAAAAAATTAGCCACTAACCCCATTCATACTAGAACCCATTAAAAGCACAAATTATTTTGCTACCTTAATGTCCTCACGCTAAGACTGCCATTTATAAAAACATAGAGCAGAGGCCAGTCTCAAAAAAGACCTAAGTCTTTAAAAAACATTTGACCAAAAGACAAGTTCACACAAAAAAATTAAAATAAAAAACAAAAATTTAAACAAAACTACTAAATTCAAAATTATAAATTTATTAAAAAATTAATAAAAACAAAACCATCCAATTAAAAAAAAAGAAAACGTTATAAAACACAAAAAAAGAACACTACAAAATCTTAACTTCCTAACATACAAACAAACCATATAACTTTCTAATAAAAAAAAATAAACAGATAACAAAAAAGTCGACATATCAACACCAAAACAAATAATTTTATTTGTGAAACAAATAAACTTATTAATCTTCTACCTTTTCTTTCTATTTAACATAAACAAATGTTATTTTCCCTAAATAGTACACAATACTAAAAAATGAAAAAAAAAATACTAAAGCTCCAATTTCACTCATATCACAAACAAGCATTTTCACATAAACTACAAAGCTTCTAATCACTCAATAACCCCACACACCAACTCTTAAAATTATCCAAAAGAGTAACTTCCAAAGCCACAGGTATAAAACTATGATTAGCACCACAAATTTCAGAACATTGACCATAAAATACACCAACCACAGGAAAACTATAAGACAAAGTACTCAAAATTCCACTCATAGCATCTAACTTAATAGACATACTAGGTAAAGCCCAAGAATGAATAACATCACCAGAAGTAATACAAAAACGGATATTAACATCACAAGGCACAACACAACGATTATCAACCTCCAAAAGACGAGGTTCACCCAACTCCAACTGATCCAAAGACTTCATATAAGAATCAAATTCCAAACCAGGGATATCCCTAAATTCATAACTTCAATATCACTGATGTCCAGTTACCTTAACAGTCAAACTCCTATCCAAATTCATTAAACCATAATAATACAACAAACTTAAAGAAGGCACCATTTGCATAACCAAAATCAAAGTAGGAAACACCCTACATAATAACTCACCAAACTGATACTCAATCTTCTTACTCTTAAAATAAAAACTACTTAACAAAAGATAAACAAACATAGTAGAAACAAAAGATAAAACACCAAATAAAAGCCTACAATTAAAATTATAAAACCAATCTATATAACTAGAAAACAAACTACTAGAAAACAACAAATTAAAATCTTGAAAAAAATTATTCAATAACCTTTAAAACTATCTGATTGGAAGTCAAATGTACAAAAATATACTAAAAGATCAACATAAAACTAAAAATTCTCCCCATCGACAATAAGGTATAATAAAAAATTATACTATAGTTTTCAATAAGAGAAAAACACCAAGAGGGTATGAACCTCACAGACTCAACTTATCCTATCTTATTCAACAAAGCCCACAAATCCACCTAATCTGCAATTAAGCATACTAAAAATATACTAAAGACTCTAAAACTTAAAAACAATAGACCTATAAAAAATCTCAGACTGGTAACTATGACCAAAAACATAGCCACTAAGACTATACTCAGGGCCACTATTTACATAATAATCAAACAAAAAAATACGATGACCCACAAAAGACTCCAACAAAACATAAATAAACAAAAACAAAGCAAACACACTAATTATAGACCCATAAGAAGCCATAATATTTCAAACAGAATAAACATCAGGATAATCCAAATACTTACGAGGATAACCATGAATACCAGCAAAATGTAAAGGAAAAAAAGTTAAATTAACCCCAACAAACATTAAAACAAAAACACTTCTCATTATCATCTTATCATAAACAAAACCAGTAATAAAACTTCACCACAAAGTCACACCCGTAAAAATACCAAAAACAGCCCCCAAACTAAGGACATAATGAAAATGACTAACAACATAATAAGTATCATGCAAGATAATATCCAAACTAGAATTAGAAAGCATAACCCCGGTTAACCCACCAATAGTAAACAAAAAAATAAAACCCATAACTCATAAAAGTAAAGGTTGAAAAACCATCTTTATACCAAACAAGGTAGCCAACCAACTAAAAACCTTAACACCAGTAGGAACAGCAATAACCATAGTTGCAGCAGTAAAATAAGCCCGAGAGTCAAGATCCATACCAACAGTATACATATGATGAGCTCAAACAACACAACCAATTAAACCAATACTCAAAATAGCATAAACCATACCCAAAGACCCAAAAACCTCCTTTTTACCAGTCAGATACAAACTACTCTGACTAATAATACCAAAAGCCGGTAAAATCAAAATATAAACCTCAGGATGACCAAAAAACCAAAATAAATGTTGATAAATCAAAGGGTTACCACCAGTCCTAGGATCAAAAAAAGAAGTATTAAGATTACGATCAGTTAACAACATAGTAATAGCCCCAGCCAAAACAGGTAAAGATAAAACCAACAAAAAAACAGTAACAAAAACAGTTCAAACAAACAATCTCATATGTTCCAAAGAAATAGAACTACTACGCAAATTCTTAGTAGTAGTCATAAAATTAATAGCACCCAAAATNGATCTAACCCCAGCACAATGCAAACTAAAAATAGCAAGATCAACCCTACCACCAGGATGACCCATAGTACTCAAAGGAGGATAAACAGTCCAACTAGTACCACAACCCATATCAACAAAACAAGCATCCAAAATTAAAAACATAGCAGTAGGCAACAACCAAAAACTTAAATTATTTAAACGAGGAAAACTCATATCAGGGGCCCCCAACATCAAAGGCAACATTCAATTACCAAAACCACCAATCATAGTAGGTATAACTATAAAAAAAATCATCAAAATAGCATGCGCAGTAATAACAGAATTGTATAACTGACCACTACCCAAAAGAAGACCAGGTTTAGCCAATTCCAAACGAATCACCAAAGACAACCTAGTACCAACCATACCAGACCACAAACCAAACAAAAAATACAAAGTACCAATATCCTTATGATTAGAACTTTCCAATCAAACAGACAACCCACCTTGATATTTATAAAAACCACTAATCAATTAAAACTATCACATTCAAAACCTAAATTTAGTCCTAAAAATCAAAACATTTTTAGCAATTAAACAAAAACTAACGAAAAAAAAACCTTTCGTTAGAACCTAAACCTTACTTTTTTAAAAAAAAACACTTATCCAAAAAATATTATACATTATAAACACCAAAGGAACAGAAAATCCCACATTTCAAATCCTAAAATTTACATAACCTTTTCCCATAACAGATCTGGTTAACAAATAAATAGAGTAATAAAAAGCCGAGAAAAAATAAACAAATAACACCCAAAAACTAAATTTCATCATATTTAAAGACGAAGAAATTACAATAAATTCTGATAAAAAAGACAAAGAAGGAGGGGTACCCATATTAGATAAAAACACCACAGCAAAAAGAAGCGCCATAATCATACCAGAACCAAAAAATCTACTCATATAATAAACCATCCGCCTACCAGAAACATGATAAAATTCCCCTACAAGATAAAACATAAGAGTAGAAGTGTACCCATGAGCCAACATTAAAATAACACCACCAGTTTTACCAGACATAATAATAAAAACAAGAGCCATCAAAACAAACCTTATATGAGTAATAGAAGAATAAGCGGCTAAAGCCTTAGCATCACTTTGAAACATACAACAAAAAGAAGCCAAAATTATCCCCAAAAAAGCCAATACAATCCACACATTATTGTGCACAAAACTCAAACAACCCAAAATACGTAAAAATCCAGCAGTTCCCAACTTAAGTAACAAACCAGCCAACAACATACTAGCCGTAGTAGGAGCTTCTACATGAGCCTTAGGTAACCATAAATGAAGAAAATAAACAGGAAATTTTATCATAAATCTTAAACTCAAAACAAAAACCATTTCCCAAGATAAATTAAAATCAAAATAAACCAAACTAATAAAAAAAAACCTCTTAAAATAAACAAACAAGAAAGGGAAAGAACAAAGAGCAGCATAAAAAATTAAATAATAAGAAGAATTAATTTTCTCAATCTGGGAACCATAACCAAGAATTATAACCAAAATAGGAAACATGGACAACTCAAAATACATATATATTAAAATTACATTAGAAGGAACAAAAAAAAACACACAAACAACAACCAAAACTTCTGACAACAAAAGAAGCATAAAATTACTTTCCCTCAATAAAACCACCCCCAAAATAAACAGACTCATAACAATCAACAAAATAAAAGAAAAAGAGTCAAAAAAGTAAAAACAACCTAACCACGAATAATTATTCAAAGCCACAAACCCAAACACTACTATAAAAAAAAAAAACAAAACCGGCTCAAAAAAAAAATATAAAGAAAATAACAAAATATCTAACAAAGCCACAAACTACCCACGATTACAAATCACACATTTTCACATAAACTAACATGGCTTAATAAGATCATCAATAAACAAAAACAAACAAAAACAACCAAACTACATCTACAAAATGCCAATAAATAATGGCAAACTCCAAACCAAGATGATGATTATAATTAAAATGAGACATTAATAAACGTAATAGATTAAAAAACAAAAATAATCCACCAAACAACACATGAACCCCATGAAAACCGGTAGATAAATAAAAGATACTACCAAAAATACCATCAGAAATAGAAAAACTAGCCTCCTTATACTCCATCAATTGAATACCAGTAAAATAAACAGCCAAAATACAGGTTAATATCAAACTATTAGCACACCCCTTATTACTCAAAAGTCTATAATGAGCTCAAGTAACAGACACACCACTACTTAAAAGAATAATAGTATTCAACAAAGGTACCCCAAAAGGATTCACCAAATGTATACCAATAGGAGACCAGACACCACCAACATCATGAGCAGGAACCAATGCAGCATCAAAAAAAGTCCAAAAAATACCAAAAAAAAACATAAACTCACTAAAAATAAACACTAAAACACCAAACTTAAAACCATCCATAACAAAAAAATTATGGTAACCACTAAGACCCTCCATAACAATATCTTTACCCCAAGCAAAAGAAACCAAAAAAATAGAAAATAAACAAAACAACAAACCACCAAAAATACCATTCTTAAAAAAAACTACTAAAGAACTAGTAAAACCCAAAGAACTACAAAAAATCAAAATTGGGTACCTAGAAAGACTTAAAATATGAAAATTATGAAAAACAGTATACAAACCATCTATAGAACCTAAATCTATCATATTTTTTATACTATATATACACCAACTAAACCCACTACATAAAAACACGACCAGCAAAATAATACACCAAAAATAATAAAAAAATAACAAAAAAATACAAAAAAGAAAAAACCATACTTAAAAAAACAAACGGATCCTCAACCAAACACTGCCCAAGTCAACTCAAAACCACCAAAACAAAAATAAAAACAAAAACAAGAAACTTATTCAATTTAGACATCACAGAAACATAGTTATTCACCAAAACAAAAACAACAAGAACCAAAATACTAGCAAACAAAGACACAACCCCCAAAACCTTATTAGGAATAGCACGCAAAATAGCATAAGCAAACAAAAAATATCACTCAGGCACAATATGAACAGGCCTCATTATAGGATCAGACTCAATAAACATTTCAGGATCACCCAAAAGAAACGGGTAACCCAAAGAAAAAAAAATAAAAACAAACCAAACTACCACATTCAAAAAGTCCTTGACCCAATACTCAGGATAAAAACAAACCTTATCATAATCACCATGACAGTACAATTTAGAAGTTCTTCCAGTCTCATGCAAAAAAACCAAATGTAATAAAACTAATAACAACAACCCCCAAGGCACCAAAAAATGCAAAACAAAAAAAAATTTCAAAGTAGCACTAGAAACCGTAAACCCACTTCAGATTCAAGTAACAATAGCAAAACCTCAGACAGGAATTACACTCAATAAACTAGTGATAACCACAGAAGCCCAAAACCTCATTTGTGCCCACACTAAAACATAACCCATAAAAGCCTCCATTATAACCAAAAGAAGAATTACAATACCAGATACCCAAACCTTCTTCAAACGATAACTCATAAAAAACAATCCCTTAAATAAATGCAAATACAAAAAAATAAAAAACAAACTAGCACCATTAAAATGTAAAACACGAAAAATCCAACCAAAATTAACTTCATATATAATGTATTGAACACTCAAAAAGGCCAAAGCACCATCATTAGAATAATAAAAAGCCAAAAAAGTACCAGTCAAAATCTGAAAACCCAAAACCATGCCCAACATACTACCAAAATTCCAACCATAAGTTAAAACCTTACTAGACGGTAACCTAACAACCATAGAATTAACAAAATCCAACTTAATCACTCCTAACATTTCCCAACTTCTTCAAAGTCATATTTTAAAACATAAACTAACAGAGTAACCTCTCCCTCTCTCTATACTACAACCCTTTTACACCAAAAATAAATATTCTTCCTAAACTAAAGTATAAAAAAGACGACTCTCTTCCCAGACCGTAACTAGGCATAGCTTATCTATTTAACGTCCTATTATTTCAAAAAGAACTCCGCCTTATCAAGACGACATAATAAAATTTTACTAAAATAATAAATAACAGAAAACACCATTATAGGAAACACCAAAAAAAATAAAACCTTAAAATTATCACCCAACATCTTCATATTTTTAACACTCATATTAACCAATCACAAACTAAAACACAACATAGATAAAAACATCATCAACAACAAAAACAACAAAAACAACCCATCCAATTTAAAAACCTCCCTCAAAACAAAAATCTTAATAAAAAAAGAAACACTAAAAGGAACATTTAAAAAAACCAACAAGACTTCCCAATTAACAAAATTAAAATCCTTAACATTAAAATTCGGTATTAAAAAAGCCATTAAAACAACATAATAAAAAAATAAATAAATAACATTAACAACAGATAAAAAACAAGTTAAAACAACTCAATTAAAAGACTCTGTAGAAGAAATAACCATCATACTCTTATAGCCCTTCAAAACAAACAACTGAAAATAACACACACAAATTCCAAACAAAAAAATAAAAAAAGCCCTAAAATCAAACAACTGGACCAAAACAGGCAAAAAAGGTAACTTCTGAAAAGTCAAAAACCACATCAACAACCAATCATACAGAGATCCGGTTACACTAAAAACCCAAAAATGAAAAGGAGCCACACCAACCTTCATCATAACAATAAAAAATTGTAACAAAAAAACATTAAACACCAAAAAAAATAACCCCAAACTTTCTTGAATAACAAAATAATTTAAAATACCCACATAAGAACCAGACCCCTTAGACAGACAAACAAAAACAACAGTTATCAACAAAAACACACTCCATCAAACCAAAACATTTCTAGTAAAAAAATTCAAAACACAAAGAAAAACCACAAAAATACAAAAAAAAAGCAACAAAAACAAACGGATTTCTCCAAAACAGATTTAGAAGACCTGAAAACATTTGTCAGTTGTCCCATATCTTTTACGCTTAAAACAAATGCACTTCTTATGCTATAACAACAAAACCAGGATGTGACAACCCATTTCCAGATTAAAAATCTAACACTTTAAACTTAAGTTAACACCCCAAACAAAACTATTCATTTAAATACAAATAAATCAAACGCGAAAAAATATAACTTTGAATAAAAAAAACAAAACACTCTATAACAATAGCCAAAACAACAATCCAAACATAAAAAATACCCAAATATAACTCCAGCAACTGATACAATATCATACTAATAACATGCCCAACCAAAACATTAACAGTTAAACGCACCGTTAAAGCCAACGGACGAGAAACCTCTCTAACCAACTCTACCAACAACATACTAAAAGTTTTCAAAAACCTATCCCCAGCTTTAGAAATATAAATAGAAAACTTTTCACTCGTAATAAAAGTAAGAAGAGTTCTTAATCAAGCCACCATAGCATAAACAAAAGTAAACTCAATCATACCACAAGGACAAAAAGAATACATAAAATAACCCCCAAAACAACAAGTCAACAATACCAAAAAAGTAAAAACTGAAATTACAGAACTTAAAGGTAAACTATCAGTATAACTAAAAACCACCACCAAAAGTCCTAAAAATTTATTAACCAAAACTCCCAACATACTCTCCTTAAAATAAAACAAAAACTGCAAAACATAAACAAACATAAAAATATCCAAAAAATAAACATTAGTAATATAAACTAAAAAAGAAAAATAACAAAATAACCCAAAAAAATTAAAGACACCGGTAACAACTTAAACCAAAAAAAATACATTATTAGATCATAACGAAAACGAGGATAAGAACTACGCACAAACACCAAAATAGTAAACATACAATAAATAACAACATACCTAAAACCAAAAAACAAAACCGAAGTCAAAGTCCTAAAAAACAACAAAGCCCCATATTCACCTAAAAACAACAACACAAAAGCTACTCTAGAATACTCAACATTATAGCCTCTAACCAACTCACTCTCACCCTCAGCAAAATCAAAAGGAGCACGATTTAACTCTGCCAAAACCATAAAAAGAAAAGGTAAATAAACAATAAACAAACTTAAGTTAAAAAACCTAAAAAAACAAAACATATTAATATGCATCACAATAGCCAACAAATACAAAGAAAAAGCAATCTCATAAGAAACCCTCTGACTACTAGCACGAATAGCACCTACCATACCATACTTAGACTTTCTTACCATACCACTAACCAAAGTTGTATATACAGAAAACCCAATCAAACACAAAAAAAAAAGAATAGAGTACTCAAAAGTCATAAAATCATAAAAAAAAGGTAAAACAAACCACTCTAAATACATAACAATAAAAAAAATACCAGGAACCAAAATAAAAGAAATTTCCGAAGAATTCAGAGGAGTCATCTGCTCCTTTTTTAAAAGTTTAACACCATCAAAAATAGCCTGCAAGAAACCTATAAAACTAACCTTATTAGGACCAATACGCTGCTGGCTACCACCCAATAAATGACGCTCATACAAAGTAACAAAAGCAATAGACTGAATAACAAAAATCATAATTAAAATAACCTGAACCAACATCAAAATCAACAAAAGAAAAAATTCTTTAGATTTACAATCTAACATTTTAATAATAAACTAATCTTTTACAACACAAACTAAGAGAATCACCCATTGATCAACAGTCAACAATTCTAATATTAAACTAACTCTTAAACTCTTCATTATTTACATATCTATTTACTATTTACATAACTAATTAGGTAACCAATTTACTAAAACATAAAGATATAAAAGGTTTTCAATTGATTGAAAAGGTTTTTGGTTAATTAATATATACATATATAATTATATATGTATATATTACTATTACTAACTATATATATATATATATATATATATATATATATATATTTATATTCATATCTTTACACTTGTATATATATATATATATATATATAATTATTTAGTTAACCTTTAATTATAATTTATAAACATATCTAAATGATTTAATGTATATATATATATATATATATATATATATATATATTTAATAAACTAAGTTTATAATATTAGATATGGTATAAGACATAATCCTACATTTTTATATTCCGGATTATGTCTTATACCATATCTTTATTTTCAAAATAAGTATATTATATTCTTAATATACTTATTTTTGAAATAACATATATATATATATATACAAATATATATATATATATATATATATATAAATACATATATGTATTTATTTATTTATATACATATATGTATATATACGTATATATATACATATATATATACGTATATATATATATATATACATATATATATATATATATATATCCACACATAACGTTTTTATTCACCACAAAAGACACACCCAGAAATATACAAAAATTAGGGTTATCACAAAATAAACCTATATAAAAGACAAAACAAGTTAAAACTAATTTAAAAACTTAATAATCAAAAATTTTTTTTCATAGATACTCAAATAAATTAATTATAAAAGTACCCTAAAATAGAAACAAAATAAAAAAAATATAAAAATACCCTAAATAAAAAATATTGACAGGTCCCCCCCTGTCAACAAAAAAAACTATAGGTTAAAAACCTAAATTGTGTTTTCAAAACACAAACAACTAGTTCATTAAGACAACCTTATTAATTACTAGAGCCAGGTTCCCCTAACTCTACTTTACTACAACTTACTCCCCTGAAGGCAATTGATGGATGATTTGTACCGTTTTTAAATAAACTTCAGCTTTATATAAAAAAAAACTTACTGTCTTTTACATTTTCAACCTTCTACTAAAAAAGTATCCACAAGATAGCATATTGTAGGTCAAATTAAATCTTTTACATACACCAAGTATTTATCTATTTTTACAGAAAATAAATTAATCTAAAATTACAATCCTTAAGAATAAAATAAACGATCATACATGCGCCTACAGTAAAAGTTGTTAATGAGGGTTCTCAATTACTACTCAACCTCCAAAGATAATTTAAAAACCTGCCAATATTCTTACAGTTTAAATACAACTTTACTCCTGCTCTTTTAATTTTTGTTTAATCAGGTACTAATCTGATTCATTCACCAAATCTTAAAGATTAGAGCATTATCAATAAAAATTCCCGATTTCACCCTAAAAAACAAGATATATTTACAAAACCCTAAACTAACATCAATTAGAGTTCAAGTTTATAAAGTCTAGCCGATTATTCTGGAACAAAATTTATACAAACGACAAAATGCCAGGGTAAAAAATTATTGCCCATTCAATGAATCCAAAACAGATAACATCATTATAACACTACCTAAAACCATAATCAAATTTTAAATCCTTATAAGTAAAACTTAAATAAGATAATAAACCTTTTCTTCGAAAAAGAAATATACAAAAAATTTATACTAATATCTCTACAGAGTAAAATTTTTGGTTTTGAAAACCAAGAGTTTAAACTTAACTTAAATCTGTCTAAAATAAACACAAATCTCTTCCATAAAACTTAACATTTCCAACTATAACAACCATACCTAAAACACTAGAAACAACACTAAAACACATAAAATAAAAAAACATCATTTCATTCAAATCACCCGAAAATAAAATAAATAACCTTATCACAATAAACTCCAATGAAATCAAAATAAACATCAAACGTTGCCACTTAAAAAACAATGACAAAAATCTAATAAAAATAAAAATAATTACTAAACTTTTCGCAAAGCCCCCGAAAAGTTTAAAAAATAACTTGTGAAATTTATAAAAAAAATTAAAACAAAAATCACCCAGACCAACAACATCCAATAAACACTAAAATAAAAATTATTAACAGCAACAACATCAGTTACCCTATAAAAAAAAGGGTAAAAAAAAAATACAGACAAAACACCTCCGACAAAATAAAAAGGTGTTACCACATAACCGATCTTAGATAAACTAGAAAAATAAACCAAAATAACAAAAATCCCACTTAGAAATAACAAACAAATAAAGTAAGAAAACCATACATGCAAAAAAAAAGAAATCAAAGGCATAACCATCAACAAAGAAAAAATTAAAAAAAAGCTACTCTTCATAGGGTCCACATTAATATAGCTTATAACACAGCTAATAATAGCCAAAAAAAAGAAACTACCCAACAAAAAACTTAATAAACCCTCTCATTGTAAGCGAGAAATTCTAAATTAAACTAAAAGTTTTCAGTAAAAATTCACAGTAACCCAAATACTACATTTTAAAAATAAACTACCTACTG